CTTATAAAGTTCTTCCATCAAGCCCTGATCAATGAACCTACAAAATCCCTCAAATTGTATCTGACTAAACCCGGGTATTGTAGACATTCCCTCATTTGCATCTCGAAGCATCTTTACTTTAGTTTCCCATTTATCAAAAAATCCCATTCATTGGCTCATTCTTCATCGAACCTTATGGAGCGATCTAGCAATGATGTGGATTTATCTAGCAATGATGGAATGTATATTCTGTTTACTGAATCACATGAAATTTTACCCAACTCCATATCATATGTAATGTATGAAATACATATGAGCGGAGAAATAAAGAGAATTTTATACTCAATCAAATTCGAATTTGCAACAGATACAAATGGAAATGGCTTGTATTCCCGGAAACAAAATTCTTCCGCTTAGACTTATCTTAGGGAGTCTTTCTTGTATTGTATAGAATATAAAAAGTGCTCCTTCTACCTATTATTATATTATGATATTACGACCCGATTGGATACAAAAAAACAAAAAAAAGTAAAGGGACTCAAGATTTTTGATCTGTTCTCTATGAATGCGATAAAGGCAGAAACGATTCGCATAGAAGAGAGACTTTGTGACCCATTTGTTAGTTGACTTCGTGGAATACAATTGAAGTGTGCAAGAGGGATTGTATTTATATTTATTAAGAATTAAGAACATGCGGATATAGCTATCTAGCTATTCGCAGATCACCTATCCAAGTTCTACTTGAGGCAACACGAGCCTTGTTATATCCTAATTTCTATTTGATATTCAATATATTTTATATCCTAATTTCTATTTGATATTCAATATATTCAATGAAAAGTTGAAGCACGGCAATTCCCATAATTTAGACATATCATATATAAATAAGATACCGGATTAGGTATATCTGCGTAACAATTTATGTTCTGGGGTTTACATATACACATAATTGTTGTTATAATTGTATTGCAATTGAAAAGCATTTTTTGGCGGCATGGCCGAGTGGTAAGGCGGGGGACTGCAAATCCTTTTTCCCCAGTTCAAATCCGGGTGCCGCCTGATCAACTCGAAATATCTCTGTTGATAGAACATAAATCGCCAAATTCTTGCCCAGCAAAAGCAGAGGAAAGGGATTAGAACTACCAATACTTGCTTGATTTTAAGAATATGGAGGTTCTATAAAAGACTGTTAATCCTTGCGACTAGGATTCAAGGGAAGATTCTAGTATAGAAGGATAGTAAGGGCTATCACGACTTCCAGTACTAGTGTAGTGTCTACTGACCATTAGATAGTCAAATTCAAATGAGGAATCAAACAATACAATATACAATCAATTCAATATAGTAGCGGTGTAATGTAAAGGGTGGAAGATACTTTGTATATAGACTCACGAGAGTCTCTCAGACCTTCACTCACTATTGGATTGGGGGAAAATTGGCTTTTCATAGATTCATAGAATAAAATAATTTTTTTTTTTTCAACTTTGATTTTTGGTAACCCCCAGGCAAGAATATAATGTAATTGTAATATTAATATAATAATAATGTAATATAATAGGTGGTCTCCCGATTGTCTCTGTGAAACAATCGGGAGACCATAAGGATTAGAGCAACGGGGAAGATAGAAATATGTAAGAGATTGTGATCTATCTTGATTGCATATTGGTTTGTCTTATACTTAAGGAGGGCAACAAAAAACAACAAGGCTTACTATTCCTACATGTTCCATTACTAACATTCCTTTAAGAATTCCAAGAGAGTAACTGCGCGTCTTGCTTGGACTTAATGTTTCCCAATTTTACCAGAAATCATATTAGGAACTTGTTATGGGTGGATTTATTGGATTGGTTCATCAATAGCCTTCCTTCGGTCAGAATCCCTTTTTGACTCTGCACCATTAATTCCGTTATTATTAGTGATCAATAATGGAAGAAATTCTTCATATTTATAGAGATAGGGGACATAATTCACATGGATATAGTAAGTCTTGCTTGGGCTGCTTTAATGGTAGTCTTTACATTTTCCCTTTCACTCGTAGTATGGGGAAGAAGTGGACTCTAGAGTCACTACTAATTTAATTGAGTTGAGTAATCAAACTGTATCAATAGTTTCATAGATCGTTCTGCAAAGCGTTTAAAAAAAAAATATCCCATTTCAAAATTCTACTGGAATCCACCACTATCTTTTACAAATCTGAATAATTTCCCATAGAAGTCCTTGGCTCATCTGTTAATTGTTAATGACTCGTTTTCTTTGTCGGACTGATAAAAAAGGATTACTGAGTTTCTTTTCTATATTCTAATTATATATGTCCAGACCATATCTTCTTCCATTGATTTGATTGTTTCGACAGCCCCCGGGACCCCTATTGGGAATAAAATAAGAAGAAACCCAGTAATTAGAACTGTAAAACATATAACACAGAAGAGTCAAATCAAAGTGGACATTCAATTATCTCGAATTGATCGGAATCACGACAAATCAAAAGGATGGATGTAGCAAAGAATTTGAATTGGGGTGCTATTTATATGTTATGTACATTATGCGTATGTGATTTATATATTTAATATTTATATAATAATTTATATAATAAATATAATAAATAATAATATAATAATAGACCTGGATGAATATACAATACATATTATTTATAGGTGGATTCTTATTCCTTATTAAGCCTATATCATTATACAGTCCGACTTTCTAACTTTATAGAATAATAGATAGTGTGGTAGAAAGGTTCATATATTTCTTTCTACCATACTATCAGATTTCATATACTGTTGATTCTAGTCCGCTCATATCATTTAAGACGTGGGATTTGAATCTCCTTTCATTTATTCCATCAATTGATAAGAACTAAGAAGTCAAACTTGATTCAAATTAATCATTTTGACTGATCGTTTTTACATAAATGATAAGTAAAAAAGCAGTAGGAATTAGAATGAACAATGCAGTAGCAATAAATGCGAGAATATTTACTTCCATAATTTTATCGTTTTTTTTTTTTTTACTTCACAATAACTCGGGATCTAATCCCATAGAGATTCTCAATTTTTCTCCTGTAAATACCATGGGATGCAATTCACCCCGATGAGATTAAACCGAATCAATATTATGAATAACAATATCGGAGCTATCAAATCGACTTATCATCGAGAATTCAATTTAAATAGTATAACATAGGAAGATCTTTTATACATTATACATACGGAATAAAAAAAAATGGAATTCCTGATCCAATCAAGAATCCTGTTGAAATTTTCATTCTTTGTTTCTTTTCTACACCCTCCCGTCTTCTTTATAGAATCATATCTTTATAGAATCATGAGGTATCATCTGACCCATCTTACACTTTGTTTGATTGGTCACAAACCCAATCAATATAGTAGAAATAGTAGAAGTGAAATGGAAAAAAGAAGGAATTTCAATGAAGTTTGAAACTAAGTTTTTTATGATCTAATTTCCTTAGAAGACAAAGAGGTTTGATAAAGATGGGTCCCTGTATAAAAGATCTAATATTTTTTGACAAATTGACTATTTTGGAGTTTGTTCTTTCTTCGATAGAACCTTTCAATTCAATAGGAAGAAAAAAAAGATTATTCATTCCCTCATTAAGCCAAGAGTGGTAGATCCTTGTTTGATTTGATCTTTCTTTTATTAATATCCTCTTTCCTTGGATTGGTACTGGAACACATATCTAATATCCAAAATTCCGCGTGCAATTTGAATGAGATAGATAAAGAAATTGTTTTCCTATTAAGAATTGGGGTTATACAAACTCGGAGCTACAAGGGGGGGGATACCTTTAATCTTAAAAGTATTCTGCCGGGATAACATAACTATGTTAAGGTTAATATATCGTACAATAAATGAATCCCAATCTTTGTATTGTTCCAGGAAAACATATGGGTATTTTCTTCTATTCCATGGATCAAGAGCAAGTGAAAAACCCGGACAAGTACGGTATCTCTTGGAATCTTGAATATGGTGCTACCAACAATTGTACCAATCTACATACGTCTCTCCCCCGTCAATCGATACTAATTGAATTTTTTGAAATTACCATATCTATATGTATATTTGTTCGATTAGAAATGCAAAACGACAACGGAAAGAAAAAAGAAATAAGGACCCAGCACTGGGAATTAGATCCTGCTCCGCGTCCCCCTTCACAGAAAATAGAGAGGTGAATTGATGGATTCATCAGATTCTAGGTCGGGACTGACGGGGCTCGAACCCGCAGCTTCCGCCTTGACAGGGCGGTGCTCTGACCGATTGAACTACAATCCCAGATAAATAAGGTGTACAACATACATATTTTTAATGATTTCATTCAAACTAGTTCAATTCTATCTAGAATCGTCGTCTTGTAACAGAGAACGCGTGATACATTAATATCTTCATGAATATAGACTTTAGTGAGAAGTGAGAACAACACAGATTGCTAGTAATCCTATTGTCAAATCAATTGATAATAGCTATTTTTTTTTTTTTGAAAAAAGATTCTTTTCTTTATTCCTCCATATCAGACATTTCTAGAGGACAAGTTGGATATCCTCTCATGATGGATCGGCGAATTATTGGGCCGAGCTGGATTTGAACCAGCGTAGACATATTGCCAACGAATTTACAGTCCGTCCCCATTAACCACTCGGGCATCGACCCCGGAAGAATCAATTCGAGACTTATTGATAATCCATGAGCAACTTCCTTTCGTAGTACCCTACCCCCAGGGGAAGTCGAATCCCCGCCTCCTCCTTGAAAGAGAGGTGTCCTGAACCACTAGACGATGGGGGCATACCTGCCCGATCGCCATCATACTATGCTCATAGTATGAACAGTTTTTTGGAATTGTCAATATAATGTAATGGTGTGACTAAATTCGAGGAAGCTTTTCACCTTTCGCGATTCCTATAATTTTTTTATTCTTCACTCAAGGTTCATGAACCATTCTCTATAATTATATTCATATTATATTTATATATAATTAATGAAGTAATGTTTAATGTTCTAATGAA